GGTAGAGAGGACGAAGGGTAAGTCGTCGGGCTCATGCCCCGAAGAAGCGGGTTCGACTCCCGCCTCTATAGTTTTGGGTAAAAGGAAAAGGAGAGAGGGGGAAAACTAAGATGGATTAAACTGGACGGGAAGTTCGAAAGAGCGAAGAAGAGGCTTTAAACTCGTTTTTCAATGCGGAGACGTAATGAAGAGAACTGAAAAATGAATCATCTTAGTATCAGAGGGAGGCAGAGAAATCAAACGAGATTCCGTAAGTAGCAGGGAGCGAAAGCGGAGGAGTCCCAGAGAGTGAGTAAACAACGGAAGAAAGGAGTTCACATATCTAAGACTAAATGTTAATCCATACTGAAAGCGCGAGTACTGTGAAGGAAAGTTGAAAGAGACTTGAAAAGATCTGGAATCCTGTCTTTTAAAGCAGCTGTAAAACAGTGTACCTTTTGTATAATGGGTTTATGAGATATTGTTTGGCAAATTTAAGTAAAAAGGATAAAAATGTAGGTGAAGAGAAGTCGAGAGGGCTCTTTAGTCAAATTTCCCGAAACCAAGTGATCTAACCATGGGCAGTTTAATGAACGAACCGGTGGTTGTAGCAAAAACCTCGGATGACCTGTGGTTAGGGGTGAAAGACCAATCGGACTTGGAGATAGCTGGTTTTCTGCGAAAACTATTGAAGTAGTGCGTCTACATAGGGGTCAAAAGATTAAAATAGTATTTACACAGATGACGTCCTATTAAAATTTTAGGGTAAAGATTTATCGCTTTAAGGGGGATAGACTTTAAAGATAAAATTCGAAGTAGACAGACAGACAAGGGGCAAATAGGTTCTTTGTTAAAAGGGGGGAGCCCAAATTAGAAGTTAAAGTCACAGATTCAATAATTAAGTGTAAAAGGAGTATGGGATTTAGACAATGAAGAGGTAGGCTTGGAACCAGCCATCTTTGAAAGAATGCGTAGTAGTTCATTCAAGAACTCTTTTTCCCCAAAAATTATGGTGGCTAAAAATTGAACTGAAACTCTAGGGGCAGTAAGAAGTTTGCTTGGTAGTAGAACAGACTGTTGGGTGGTGGTGAGAACCCAAGAATCAGAAGCGAAAATGTGAACATGAGTAAAAAAATTGTTGCTTCATCTCCCCTGGTTTCCAAACCAAAAGTATCTGAGCGAAGAGGTTTGGGTGAAACAGTCTCTAAGGAGGGTGTCGATGAGGGATGGTAATAAACGCACAATGTGCCAGGAAATAATTAAAACAAAAGACTACTGTCGCAAACTAACACAAGTGGGAGATAGTGAGGGGGAAGTTTTTTTAAGGAACTCGGCCAGTTATAAGCTTTTATGAGAAGTTAAAACACAAGGCCTCGACTGTTTACCAAAAACATAGCTCTTTGCTAATATGAAGGTAGAAGTATGAAGGGTGAGACCTGCCCAATGGTTATATCTTAAAAGGTTAGTAGGGCTAACTTAATAAAGATAATTAAATGGCCGCGGTAACACTAACCGTGAAAATGTAGCGTAATCAATAGTCAATTAATTGTTGGCCGGTATGAATGGTGTCACGAGGGTCTCACTGTCTTAAGGAAATCTCCAGTGAAATTGAATTTGTAGTGAAGATGCTACATCCAAATTGTTAGACGAGAAGACCCCATGGAACTTTACTGGAAACTTATGTGGCTGACTTAAATAGTTTTAAAAGGTGGTGCGGATTAATTAGGGTTAAAAAGTTCACTTTTTTATTTGAAGAAAGGCAACTCAAAAACTTATATCTTTGGGATTTGATAAGTGGGACAGTTTGGTTGGGGCGATCGCCTTTAAAAAAGTAACGAAGGCGGGCTTAAGATATATATTTGGTTATGTCTGACTGCCAGGGGGAAACCTAGAGCAGACACTTATCTTTGGATGGTGGGTTTAAGTGACCCGTTAATTTAGGGTGAAATAGTTAACGATAAACAAATAAAAGTTACCCTGGGGATAACAGCGTAATAACGTCAGAGAGTTTTCATCGACGACGATGTTTGCGACCTCGATGTTGAATTGTGGCATCCTGGGGTGCAGTCGCTCCCAAGGGTTGGTCTGTTCGTCCATTAAAGCCGTACATGATTTGAGTTAAAAGCGTCGTAAGACAGCTTGGTTTCTATCTACAATTTGAAAAAACATTAATATAACTCTTTTCTAGTACGAAAGGATCGAAAAATGAGTGGTTCTCTTATTTTTATAAGTTACAATCAATGGATTGACTCGGATACTTTTTAAAGGGGGTTTTGGTTAATTACTGATTGCTTCTAAAGTATGAAAATTATATTAAGTTGTTTGAAGTTCGGAAGAAGAATTGTTAAGGGTTAGTTTGATCGGGATGGCTGTTTGTATTTTTAAAGTGTGGGGCAGAGAGGTCTGGTTATATTGTTCCTAGTTTATGAGAATTGTGGGAGACAGAGATTTAGGGTGTATACTTGTATTTTATTTCTTTTAGTGGTGGGCGCCCTGGCGGCCGGTGTTGGAGGAAGAAAATTAGGAGAAAAAGGGGCTGGAATTTTAACTTCAAGCTGTTTGATTATAAGTTTATCTTGGTCTGTTTTGATATTTTATGAAATAATTTTAAGTTTTTCTACGACACATATAAAATTATGAAGGTGATTAGATTCTGATCTATTGACTGTTTATTTTGGCCTACAATTCGATGGTTTGGTTGCGATCATGTTGCTTGTTATTACAACAATCTCTACTTTAGTTCATATCTTTTCTACGGCATATATGCTTGGGGACCCTCATATTCCTCGCTTTATGTCTTATTTATCTTTTTTTACATTTTTGATGGTTGTATTGGTTAGTAGTGACAATTACTTACAGTTGTTTATTGGTTGGGAGGGGGTTGGTCTATGCTCTTATCTTTTAATAAATTTTTGATTAACTAGAGTTGAAGCAAATAAAGCGGCCATAAAAGCTATGTTAGTTAATCGAGTGGGAGATATAGGGTTGATTTTGGCTATGTTTGGTCTTTTGGATCGTTTTGGGTCTTTAGAGTTTTCTTCTCTTTTTAATGTGGTTGTTGTTTCTGCTCCATCAAGTGATATTACTTTAATTTGTTTGTTATTGTTTATAGGGGCGGTCGGAAAGTCTGCACAGTTGGGGCTGCACACTTGATTGCCGGATGCTATGGAGGGTAAATGTTGGGCCATTTTGTTTAAGTAATTAATTAAAACTTTTGAGTCACTGTATGCTGGGAGGACTTTGAATAGTTGAAAGGCGAGGAATCTTTAGGGGGTTTTGTCTTTTGCTTAGTCTTTAGACTTAAAATAGGAAGTTTATCCGCAGGTAACAAAATTCGAGGTTAGTAATTAGATTTAATAGATTGGTTTATTAAGTTTAAGAGTTTTAATCGAAATTATCTAAAGATTAGTCTTTAGACTTAGAATGTCTTGATTATTGGAACCTCCGAGACTTTTTGTGATTTTATTTTATAAATTAAAGTAAGCTTCTGGTTTAAAGTGTTCGTGGAAATAATTCATTTACTTTTAAAAATATTAATGGTCGTAGTTCCATTGCTTATCACAGTAGCTTATTTAACTTTAGCCGAACGAAAGGTTTTAGGATATATGCAGGCCAGAAAAGGGCCAAATGTAGTGGGGGTTAGTGGGTTGGCCCAGCCTTTTGCAGATGGTCTAAAACTATTTACTAAAGAGATGGTGGTTCCGCATCAAACCAATTTGTTTATTTATATAGTGGCGCCGGTGCTTTCCTTTACCTTGGCATTAATTGTTTGAGGGGTGGTGCCTTATGAGAGAGGGGCTTTAATAAGTGATTTAAAAATAGGGGTTTTGTATATTTTGGCTGTTTCTTCGATAAGTGTCTATGCGATATTAATGTCTGGGTGGGCGAGTAATTCTAAATATGCTTTTTTGGGGGCGATTCGGGCAGCTGCTCAAATGATTAGTTATGAAGTTTCGATTGGGCTGATCATCATTTCGGTTCTATTGTGTGTTGGCTCTTTGAGTGTTACTGAAATTGTTTTAGCGCAAAATAGTGGTGTTTGGTTTTTTTTTCCGTTATTTCCTGTTACAATAATGTTTTTTGTTTCAGCTTTGGCGGAGACAAATCGAGCTCCTTTTGATTTAACAGAAGGAGAGTCGGAGCTTGTGTCGGGGTATAACGTAGAGTATGCTTCGATGTCTTTTGCCCTATTTTTTCTTGCCGAATATGCTCATATTATATTAATGAGTTGTTTAACAATTATCTTTTTTGGGGGGGGGTGACTTTCTCCGGTAAAATATTTAAAAGGTGGGGCCGGGTGGTTTGGTCTAAAAGTTGTTTTAATCATTTTCCTTTTTATTTGGGTAAGGGCCTCTTTTCCTCGTATTCGATACGATCAGCTTATGTCTTTGTTATGAAAGGCGTATCTACCGCTAAGTTTGGGGGTTGTGACTTTTGTGGCTAGTGTTCTTTTTGGATTTAATGGCCCGCCTCCGATCTAAGATATTTTGTATTTTGTTGTTTGAGATCTTTAATTGGTTTAAGTATGAGGGTTAATTTTTTGATCGACTTGTCTAGTTTGGGAGTTTAATTCTGGGGGGGGGGGGTTCTAATGCCATTGCGTAAAGAGAATCCGCTTTTATCTCCGGTGAATGGTCTTCTGGTGGATTTGCCGTCTCCTTCAAATATAAGTTATTTGTGAAACTTTGGTTCTTTGTTAGGACTGTGCTTAGCTATGCAAATCGTAACGGGGTGCTTTTTGTCCATGCATTATTGTGCAGAGGTCGGCTTGGCTTTTGCATCGGTGGGACATATTATGCGCGATGTAAACTATGGGTTTTTATTAAGATATTTTCATGCTAATGGGGCTTCTCTGTTTTTTTTATGTCTTTATTTTCATATTGGGAGAAGTTTGTATTATGGGGGTTATTTGAAAGGTCCGGTTTGGCGAGTTGGCATTGTAATATTTCTTTTGACGATGGCGACGGCTTTTCTGGGCTATGTGCTACCTTGAGGTCAAATGTCTTTCTGGGGGGCGACGGTTATTACAAATCTATTGTCCGCAATACCCTATGTGGGGACAGATGTTGTGCAATGAGTTTGAGGGGGTTTTAGTGTCTCTGGGGCCACGCTCACTAGATTTTTTAGTCTGCACTTTCTTTTCCCCTTTATTTTAGCAATTTTAGTTGTGGTTCATTTAATATTTTTACATATAGAGGGATCCAATAGTCCTGTGGGGTCGAAGACTCCTGTGGACGATGTGGTATTTCATGTTTATTATACATCTAAAGACTGATATGGAATAGTGGTTACGCTTATGTTATTGAGTATAGTTGTGTATTTAATGCCTAATTTATTGGGCGATCCAGAAAATTTTATTCAAGCTAACTCATTAGTAACCCCAGTGCACATTCAGCCTGAGTGATACTTTTTATTTGCTTATGCAATTTTGCGCTCAATACCGAATAAATTCGGGGGGGTTGTGTCTATGTTTTTAAGTATATTAATTTTATTTTTTTTCCCACTACTACACCGGAGTTGATTAAGGGGGTTGCCCTTTCGTCCATTTGGACGTATGGCTTTTTGATCTTTTGTTGTGAATTTTGTTCTTCTTACCTGAATCGGGTCTTTGGTCGTAGAAGAGCCTTTTATAATAATAGGGCAGCTGGTTGCGCTATACTATTTTTTCTACTTTCTTATATTAATTCCTTTGTTGGGGGAAGTGGAAAATAATCTTTTATTTAAACAAAGGAAAAAATGTGACTTGTAGAGAATTGCAAATCAGTTATTATTTGGATGAGGACAGGGGGAGGTGGAACGGGGGGGGGGGAGCCTCCTCCTGCCTATCCTCAAGAGGAGGTGGAGCTAATTGCGCGCCCCACGGGGGGTTTTGCTGTTGGCAGATGTTGCAGTGAAATTAGAAGGCTCTGTTTAGCAAAGAAGTATTAGTTAATGTGATTAAACCACGAGCTCCTGTTACTAAGCCTTTTCATATTAGCCCTGGTGATTATTAGTATAAATAATTTTATTTTAAAATTATCAATTTTAATATTATTAATTATAAGTGAGGGGGGGGGCCTTTCTTTTTTATTTAATTTTTTTTTTGAATTATCTGGGGGGGGGTTGTTGATTGAAAATGGTTGGACAGAAACCACTAAATTAATTATTGTTTTAGGCTCTGTTGCTGTTTTATTGATGGTGGACATGGAGAGGCTAATTTTTCCAAAATTTTTTGGGGGACGAGTTTATGGAACTTTTTTTCAAACGAATGCGCATTTACCCCTTTTAAATCTAATGGTGGCATTAGGGGGTCTTTGTTTAGTTTCTTCAAGTAATTGACTTTCTGTTTATTTAGCAATTGAATTGTCTACTCTTTCCCTTTTTATTTTGGTTGCTCAAAAAGGGGGGTCTGGGCAAAGTGCTGAGGCCGGTTTGAAATATTTTGTATTAGGGGCACTTTCCTCTGGTCTATTTTTATTTGGGTGTGCTTTATTGTGTGGGTTTACGGGAGGGACTCATATTTCATATATAAATTTAGTATTAAATCCGGGGTTGGGCTTTTCTGAGCTTCGAATCCCAATTGGCAGTTTGTTAATTGTGGTGTCTCTTTTATTTAAGTTGTCCGCTGCTCCTTTTCATATGTGGGCGCCGGATGTTTATGATGGAGCTCCGACAACGACGACGGCTTTATTGGCCACTGTTCCTAAAGTTGGCTACTTTTCAATTTTGGTTTCAATTGGGTCGGCGGTTAATATTTTGTTAGTTGGGGCTCTTTTTTCGATGGTTGTGGGGGCTATTGGTGCCTTAAACCAAACCAAAGTCAAACGGTTGTTAGCTTACAGTGGGGTGGGGCATATGGGGTTTGTGCTTTGGGGAATAGAGGTTGGGTCATTTGAGAGTATTCAAGCTAGTTTAATTTATGTGGTTTTATATGTAGTAATGTCTATTTGTGTTTTTGCGATAATATTAACTTTAGGCGCCGCCAAAAATTTGATTGTAGAGTTTAGTGGGCTTTCCAGGAGATTATCTGTTTTAGCCTTAACTTTGGCTTTGACTTTTCTTTCGATCGCGGGGATTCCTCCTTTAGTGGGGTTTTGGGGCAAATGGCTGGTTTTATTGTCTGGGGTGGTATATCAATATTATTTAGTCTTTCTTTTGGCTGTGATGTGTTCCGTTGTGGCTGGTGTTTATTATGTTAGAATAGTCAAAATTATCTATTTTCAAGCCAGTTTTTCTCTTTTGATAAGCTCAAAGGTGTTAAGGAAAGAAAACTGAATTAATTTAAGAAAGGCTTTGTTAATCGGTGCTGGTTTGTATGTTATTGGGTTTACAATGTTGTCTCCGAATTTATGGCTGCAATTAGCCCATTGGGCTGTGGGGGGGTTATTTTAAAATAATTAAATCTGCTTGGGGCGGTCTTTTATATACTAGCATTTGGAGTTGTTGGTTCTGGAATTATGGTGATATCCGCGCTCAATCCTATCCATTCGATTTTTTGGTTAATTGTTGTTTTTATCGGTTCTGCGGTTTTTTTTCTTTGATTGGGTATATCCTTTGTTGCTTTAATGTTTTTGATAATCTATGTGGGGGCGATTGCTATTTTATTTTTGTTTGTAATTATGTTATTGAATTTAACAGACTTTCCCCCCGCCTTTCGATTAGGGGGGGAGGCAGACATGACAAATTACATTCCTATTGGGTTGGTTATTGGAACATTTTTTTTTTCAGAAGTTGCTTCGAGTTGATTAATTATAGGTGGCCCTTATACCCCCCAGGGGTTTTTTGGGGCTGAAATAGGAGGTGCTTGAGATTTGGCCATTCCCTGGTTTTTAATGAAGTATCAAAATATGGAGGCGCTCGGGCGAATTTTGTATATAGCTTGTTATTATTTATTTATTTTAGCTAGTTTTATACTTTTAGTGGCCATGGTGGGGGCGATCGTGTTAACTCAAGAAATTGGGTCAGAAGTAGGACCCGTGGTCAAAAGACAAGATATTTTTTTTCAAACTAGTCGGTAAGAACTGAGGCAAAAGAATTTTATCTAAAGACTTAGCCGAGCTTTGTTTGGGGTTGATTTTAAATATTAATGAGCGGTGCTTATTTTGATCAATTTAAAATAGTGGCTCTGATCGCCTTGACTAATTCATCAATGATGATGATCTTAGTAGTGGTTGTGGTTTTATTATTATTCAAGGGGGTTCAATTAATCCCGAAAAGGTGGCAGTCTTTGATTGAGTTAATCTATGAGCACTTTCATGGTGTCGTGAAAGATAATTTAGGATCTGAGGGGCTAAGGTATTTTCCTTTAATTGTTTCTCTCTTTTTTTTTATAGTGTTTTTGAATGTGTTGGGCTTATTCCCTTATGTTTTTACCCCAACTGTTCATATTGTAGTCACATTGGGTTTGTCCTTTTCAATAATCATAGGTGTGACTCTAGCTGGGTTTTGGAGGTTTAAGGGGGATTTTTTTAGTGTTTTTATGCCAAGTGGCGCTCCTTTGGGCTTAGCCCCTCTTTTGGTATTAATAGAAACAGTAAGTTTTATCTCCAGGGCTATTTCATTAGGAGTCCGTTTGGCTGCTAATTTATCGGCGGGCCATTTGTTATTTGCTATTTTAGCCGGGTTTGGGTTTAATATGTTAGTTGCAAGTGGGCCTGTGGGGGTTTTCCCCCTATTAATAATGGTTTTTATAACATTATTAGAGGTAGCCGTTGCAGTTATCCAGGCTTATGTCTTTTGTTTATTAGCCACTATTTATTTGGCGGATACAATTGTATTACATTAGCGGGAAAGGCCGGAGGGATTTTCTGGCTTAAGTTCCAAGAAGGGTTGGGGCTAAGGTATTGCTGTGGGGGAAGAAGGTCTGGTTTATAAAATGTTTTATAAAATATTTTATAAAAATATTTTGAGAAATAAATAAGAAGAAGAAGTGAATAGTGTTTGGTTTAAATAATGGGCTAAGTCTAATTTTTTTTTTGCTTTTTATGGGGGGAATTAATGTGATGAAGGTTTCGAGAGAGGATGGTGTTAAATTAAAAAAAGTTGCGCTTGAGTGATCTTTGGCGATTTTAATAAGTGTTTTGGTTTTGTGGGGGGCCTTTGATTTAGAGGGGCAATTTCAAATTATAAACCGAATAGAATGGATTGTTTCTCCGGCCTTAAATTTTCAATGGGGTCCGGGGGTTTTTGCTTTAGATGGGGTTTCTTTGTTTTTTTTTGTTTTAACTGCGTTATTGATACCCATTTGTATCTTAATAAGTTGAAAGTCCATTAAGCACCTATTTAAAGAATTTTTGTTGTGTCTATTGTTTTTAGAAGCTTTATTAGTTGGAGTGTTTTTAGTGCTTGACCTGCTTTTATTCTATCTTTTATTTGAGGGCATATTGATCCCTATGTTTCTTTTGATTGGTGTTTGAGGCTCCAGAGAAGAAAAGGTTCGTGCTTCTTATTATTTTTTTTTTTATACTTTCGCGGGGTCGGTGTTTATGCTTTTGGGCCTCTTTCAAATATATAGTGTTACAGGAACAACTGATTATCAGATATTATTAAATATAAAATTACCTGTTACTACTCAAAAATGGGTGTTGGCTGGGATTTTTCTTAGTTTAGCGGTTAAAATTCCTCAAATACCATTTCATATTTGATTGCCCCAAGCGCATGTGGAGGCCCCTGTTTCTGGTTCGGTAATATTGGCGGGGATATTATTAAAGTTAGGCGGCTATGGGTTTTTAAGATTTTCTTGGCCGATTTTGCCCGCGGCCTCCGAGTATTTTGCCCCCCTAATTATTATGTTGGGTGTGGTGGCTATTATTTATGGGGGTTTGCTGACCTGTCGGCAAGTGGACTTTAAACGGCTTATTGCTTATTCTTCGGTGGCACACATGGGGCTGGTCCCCTTAGGTTTATTTACTCATACAATTGAGGGGTTGGTGGCGGCCGTTTTTATGATGTTGGCGCATGGTTTTGTTAGCTCGGCCCTTTTTATTGCGATTACTTATTTATATGAACGTCATCACACTCGTCTTATTAAGTATTATCGTGGGGTGACTCTTACAATGCCTGTTTTTGTTTGTATAATGATGGTTTTATCATTAAGTAACATGGGGATTCCTTTAAGCTGTAATTTTGTTGGAGAGTTTTTTTCGTTGTTAGCTGCTGTTGAATATAATTTTGGGCTTGGGGTGTTAGCCACTTCGGGTATGGTTTGGTCCGCGGCGTATTCTCTCTATTTATATAATCGAATTAGTTTTGGGGCGGCCTCTAATTACCTCCTTTTTATTAGAGACTTAAACAGGTGTGAGTTATTGGCTATCTCCCCTTTGCTAATAGCGATTTTTATTTTTGGAATATTTCCTTTTATAATTATAGACCCTGTAAAGAATGGGGTAATCTTTAGTCCGGGGGGGGGTTAGTATATTTATTAAGCTTAAAATTAGCCCTGGTTTGGTTATTTGAGATTCGAAAGTCCTTTGGTTTTGGGGAAGAGAAAAAAACAAGTGACCTCCTTGATACATGCTAGTATCTAATGAATAGCTTTCAGACTCAGCTAGATGAAAGGATCTGCTTTTATTCAGGTGTGACTGGGCCTATGATAGTGTGCGAACAGGTGAGGGAACCCGGAGGCCAAGTTTGGCTGGGCCGGAGTCGTATTAGGTAGAAGGGGGTGTAATGGACCACCTTGCCTATGATGCGGAGCTTTAGTTTGGAGCCACATTTTCACTGAGACAAGGGGAAAGCTCAAATGGGGAATTGGCCCCGGAGGCAGCAGTAAAGAATTTTGTGCAATATATGAAGGTAAGACACAGAGAGGGCACCTTACCTAGTCCGTCAAATTAAGTGCCAGCAGACGCGGTGAAACTTAAGGGCTAGTTTTGTGGGCAAAAGCGTAAAGGGTGTGATAGGCCGTTTTAATTAAAAAGGGTTTTATAATTTAAGAAGGTAAATGGAATTTTTTTGTAGCGGTGGAATGTGTAAATAGAAAAAAGAACTTTAGACGTGAAGACTATTTATTTTTGAGATTATAGTGTGATGGCTAAAACACGAGAGTATGGGGAGCAAACAGGATTAGGGACCCTGGTAGTCTATACTGTAAATAATGAAAAAGATGTGAAGCAATCCTAAAAAGTCAGAAATTTTCCGCTTGAGTAGTACGACCGCAAGGTTAAAATTCAAAAAACTTGGCTGTTCACTGTTTTAATTAGAGGAGCGTGTCGTTTAATTCGATAGTCCGCGAGAGACCTTACCCAAACTTGAATCCTTCATTGACAGGTATTGCATGGCCGTCGTCAATTTGTGTATTAAACATAAAACAGATTTAACCCAGTGGTTTGTCACTTGGATGAAGTCAGGTCTTATTGTCCTAATGTTTGGGGATTAGATGCGCTACATTTTTTTATACAATAGGAAACTTTGAGTGTGAAACCTGAAAATAAGAGTTCGGAAAGTGCCTGGAAGATAACGGAAAGTTGTATTTAATAGTAATTGAAAAGTAGAGCGTTTCAATGAAATTTTTTCAGTGTTAGTACAAATTGCCCGTCGCCTTTGCTTAGACAGGTTGGTTGATTGCCCCTCAAGAGGGTTTCTAATACCTCCGAGGCAGAGTAAGTCGTAACATAGTGAGGGTGAGGGAACTGGCCCTTGGAACAGGTCCGTCAGGCCTGGGGTTAAAAAATAATAAAACAATGCAACTTGTTGAGGTGCTAAATTTATTCGGGAACATGGATTTTATAGTGGAGGAATGGCCCTTGAAACAGGTCCGTCAGGCCTGGGGGCAAAAAATAATACAACAATGCAACTTATTGAGATGCTAAATCTATTCGGGAACATGGACTTTATTGGGGAAGAGTGGGAAAGATGTTTAGGGGCAATTTACATGCTCGATAAGGCGGGGGTAATGAACGCTCATCAGTGGTTTTTTGGTCGAATGCCGCATTCGGTTATGGCGTTGAATCTCTGATGAGACCCTTGTCCTTCATATTTTTTTTTTAATGAAATCCCTCGTGAATTAGAGGGTTTAAATATTTTTGGGGGTCCTGCGGGCAAACGTTTAGCCCAGGAAGCCCTACAGCATTTTGCTTTTGCGTTTGGGGAATATACATCGATAGAATCTATTGGGAGTTTTTTGTCAACGTCTGAGGGATCAAGCTCCCATTATCCATTGTCGAGTATTTCTTCAGGGCGTTTGGGGTCAATGTCTGAAAGTGTCTCTTCCGGGGCTCGGGGGTCAATGTTCCAAGGTTCTGCACAAAGTTTGGGGGCAGTGGCGGGGGAACTATCACATCAAGGTTCTCTGCATAGTTTTAACTCAATGTGTGGGGAGGCTCTCGGGGCTCGGGGGTCAATGTTCCAAGGTTCTGCACAAAGTTTTGGGTCAGTGGCGGGGGAACTATCACATCAAGGTTCTCTGCATAGTTTTAACTCAATGTGTGGGGAGGCTCTTTATCAGCCAGGAGAAATGACTCAGTCTCTTTTGCCTGAAGCGTCCTGCTCACGGACATCGCAAATTTCGTTGAGAGAACACACACCGGAATTTTCACGGGGTATGCCCCGTGTGGGTGCAATTGAACCTATTAATAAGACGGACCTAGAAAAGACTTCTTTACTTATAAGCAAGTACTGTGGGGCGGTTTAGTTTTTGGTTTTTAGAAGATTGGTGCTTTTGAAAGGGGGGGGGAATTAGACTTTGTTGGGTTATATGTTTTTATTGTGGCGTAAGCCAGAGATGATATTTGAAATGGGGGAAATTTATTTGACTTTAAGATGGGGGCTGCCTAAGAATTTGTTTGGTTTTATGTCTTTTATATCATTTAGTTGAGCAGTCCCGGCTGGCAAGCCCCTCCTTTTTTTGGAATTTGTTTAGGGGTGCGAACTGTTTTATGTCATCCATATCATTTGGTTGAGCCTTCTCCTTGGCCCTGTCTCGGGGCGGGGGGGGCTTTTTTTATAACTGTGGGCAGTGTTATGTATTTTCATTATGGCTTAGTTCAAATTATGTATTTGGGAGTTTTGGTCGTTGTGATAATTATGTTTGTTTGATGACAAGATGTTATTAGAGAGTCGACTTTTCAAGGGTTTCATTCCTTAGTAGTTAAACAGGGGATAAAATATGGAATGCTTTTATTTATACTTTCGGAAGTTCTTTTTTTTTTTTCTTTTTTTTGAGCTTTTTTTCATAGTAGTCTGGCACCAGCTGTTGAGTTGGGTGTGGTTTGACCTCCTCAAGGGGTTAATCCTTTAAACTCTTTTTCAGTTCCTTTGTTAAATACTGCTGTTTTATTAAGTTCTGGGGCGACTGTCACTTGGGCTCATCATGCTATAATTAGTGGAAAGAGAGAAGAAGCAATTCTGGGTTTGTCTTTAACTGTTTTTTTGGGTGTTTTATTCACTGGGTTACAAGGAATTGAGTATTATGAGGCTCCTTTCACTATTTCGGATTCGGTTTATGGGTCTACTTTTTTTATGGCAACTGGATTTCATGGTTTTCATGTTCTAATTGGGACTACCTTTTTACTTATTTGTTTGGTAAGATTAAAGTTGAATCAATTTACAAGTCGCCAACATGTTGGGTTTGAGGCGGCGAGTTGGTATTGGCATTTTGTGGATGTGGTGTGATTATTTTTATATCTTTGTGTTTATTGATGGGGTTCATAGTTATTTTTATATTTTTGTGTTTATTGAAGGGGCTATTATAAAAAAATTAAGAGCAAATGTTAAATAATTTTTTTTATATCGTAAATGTATGTGGAAAGAAAGACATACCGGAGTCTTGGCACTTGGGTTTCCAAGAGGCGGCCGCTCCGGTGATGGAGGAAATAGTTTTTTTTCATGATCAGATTATGTTTTTATTGGTTATTATTGTGATAGTCGTGTTGTGGTTGCTTGTTGAGGCTTTAAATGGTAAGTATTATGACAGAGATTTGATTGACGGAACTTTATTAGAAATTGTTTGAACTTTAATCCCAGCTGTAATATTGGTTTTTATTGCTTCTCCTTCTTTAAAACTATTGTATTTGATGGATGAGGTTGTGAGTCCTGCTTTAACAATTAAAGCAATTGGACATCAATGGTATTGGTCTTATGAATATTCCGATTATCAGGAAGAAACGTTAGAATTTGATTCTTATATGGTTCCGACATCGGATTTAAATAGTGGCGACTTTAGGTTATTAGAAGTGGATAATAGATTGGTGGTTCCTATAAACACACATGTGAGAATCTTAGTGACTGGCGCGGATGTTTTACATTCTTTTGCTGTCCCTGCCTTGGGGATAAAAACAGATGCGGTTCCGGGTCGGCTAAATCAAGCCGGAATTTTTATTAAAAGACCAGGGACGTTCTACGGTCAATGTTCAGAGATTTGTGGGGCGAATCATTCTTTTATGCCGATTGTAATTGAGGCGGTTTCGCTAGACCGATATATCAATTGAATGTTGTCTTTGTCTAATGAATAGGCGCTTTTTTTAATTTTTAGATAAAGTAAATAGTGTACTATAAGTATATAATTGTTATTGTAATATTATTATTATTAGGGGGTTGGGGAGTGGTTTTAAACAGAGGGCATTTTATAATAATGATAATTTCTATTGAATTAATTTTATTAGCGGCTTTTTTTTTGTTTTTAATTAATTCTATTGAAATAGATCTTTTAATAGAACAAGTTTTTACAATTATGGGTTTAACAATCGCGGCGGCAGAGTCTGCTATCGGGTTGGCCATTATGGTTGCATATTATCGAATAAGAGGAACAATAATTTTAAAATCTTTTAGTTCACTTCGGGGTTAAAAAATAATTATTTATGCAATATATGAGATACGGTGCATTCGGAGTTTTATAGCCTTTTCTTTTTATTGGTTTTTAGTGTAGTTCTTTCTGCGCTTTTTTCTGGTGCTTCTTATTTTTTAGGGGTAAAACAACCGGATCGAGAGAAAGTTTCGGCTTATGAATGTGGGTTTGAGCCTTTTGGAATACCAGGCCGCCCTTTTTCAGTTCGATTTTTTTTAGTCGGCATTTTGTTTTTAATTTTTGACTTAGAAATCTCTTTTCTTTTCCCTTGGTGTGTTCTCTTTAATCAAATTTCTCCTTTTGGTTTTTGAATTATGGTAGGGTTTTTGGGGGTTTTAACCTTGGGTTTAATATATGAGTGGATTAAAGGTGGGCTGGAGTGGGAATAGGGAAAAGTTTCCAGATTTAAAAGTAAATAAGTTGTAAAGTAGAAGAGAAAGTCCTGTCTGTTATGTGAATAATCGTATATCGAAAAGTTTTTATACCAACTCCGGTGTCTGCCTTAATTCATGCGGCGACCATGGTGACGGCAGGTGTTTTTTTATTAATTAGATCTTCTCCTTTTTTTGAACAAGCTCCACTTGCTTTAATGATCGTAACAATTGTTGGGTCTCTAACGGTGCTTTTTGCCGCTACTGTTGGGGTAATCCAAAATGATCTAAAAAAAGTTATTGCTTACTCGACTTGTAGTCAATTGGGATATATGGTGGTGGCTTGTGGGCTTTCTCATTATTCGATAAGCCTATTTCATTTAATGAACCATGCTTTTTTTAAAGCTTTATTATTTTTAAGTGCGGGGTCTGTCATCCATGCTTTGTCTGACGAGCAGGATATAAGGAAGATGGGGGGGCTGATTAAGTTAATTCCTCTTACTTATATTATGGTTGTTGTTGGCTCTTTATCTTTAATGGGGTTTCCTTATTTAACAGGGTTTTATTCTAAAGATTTAATTTTAGAATTGGCCTTTGAACAATATTATTTAACTTTTGCTTATTGATTGGGGGGTTTTTCGGCTTTACTTACCACTCTTTATTCGATTCGATTGGTTTATTTAACTTTTTTATCTAATACCAATTCTAGAAAAGCGATTTTTAGACGTGTCCATGAGGGTTCTTGGAATTTAGTTTTGCCTTTAATAATATTAGCTTTGGGGAGTCTTTTTGTGGGCTATTTGACTAAAGAGGTGGTTTGGTCTTTTCAAATAACATTCCCCCCAATTGTTCCTGTTTTTATTAAGTTGTTGCCGGTCTTTCTTAGTTTGGGGGGGGCGGCATTAGTTATTGTTCTTTATTTTTATTCAATCCATTTATTTAAGGTGCCTTCTTTTATAGGCCGAATGGGCTACACTTTTTTATACTCTGCTTGGCAGTTTAACTATGTTCTTAACTATTTTTTGGCGAAGAGGGTGTGGAGGGGGGGCCACCAGATTTCGTATCGGACTATTGACAAAGGAACATTAGAGTTGGTGGGCCCAAAAGGGGTGTCTAATTTTTTGATTGGGTTAACTCGAGGCCTTAGTAATTTACAAGCTGGTCAAGTTTTTAATTATGCCTTAGTTATATTAATTGGTGTTGCTATGTTTATTTGGGGGGTTGTTTAGTCTTTTTTTTTGAAAATTATCTTCTGATTGAGGGGGTTAGGTTAAAGTAGACCGTTAGCCTTCAAAGCTAAAAATGTGGGTGCAAGTCCCGCACTCCCTGACTCAATTGGTTTGGATTATATTTTAGTTAAAATGCCACAATTAGACACAACCATGTTTTTAACTCAATATCGATGAACTTTACTTGTTTTATTTTTATTATTTTTTCTATTGGTGTTTTTTGTTTTACCTACGATTAAAATGAATTGGTTAATAAGAAAGTCGGCCATAAAAAGTGGGGCCAATTTAGGGGACTGTTTGGGGCTAACTAAAGAAGTGGTTTGTTTTTGTAGATGAAAAGTTTATATGTAGTTCGTTGGGGGTTTTCTACTAATCATAAAGATATTGGTACGTTATATTTAGTCTTTGGGATTGGGGCAGGCATGATTGGCACGGCCTTCAGTATGTTAATAAGATTAGAGCTCTCGGCTCCGGGGGCTATGCTAGGAGACGATCATCTTTATAATGTAATTGTTACGGCACATGCTTTTATTATGATTTTTTTTTTGGTTATGCCAGTGATGATAGGGGGGTTTGGAAATTGGTTGGTTCCACTATATATTGGTGCTCCCGACATGGCCTTCCCCCGGCTTAATAATATTAGTTTTTGGTTGTTGCCTCCTGCTCTAATATTATTATTAGGCTCCGCTTTTGTTGAACAAGGAGTTGGTACCGGGTGGACGGTGTATCCTCCTCTATCGAGCATCCAGGCTCACTCTGGGGGGGCGGTGGACATGGCTATTTTTAGCCTTCACTTAGCTGGGGTGTCTTCGATTTTGGGTGCAATGAATTTTATAACAACTATATTGAATATGCGGGCCCCTGGGATGACATTAAATAAAATGCCATTGTTTGTGTGGTCTATCTTGATTACTGCTTTTTTATTATTACTATCTTTGCCAGTACTAGCGGGGGCGATAACCATGCTTTTAACGGATAGAAATTTTAATACCACTTTTTTTGATCCCGCCGGAGGGGGAGACCCAATTTTATTTCAGCATTTGTTTTGGTTTTTTGGGCATCCAGAGGTTTATATTTTAATATTGCCTGGTTTTGGAATGATTTCTCAAATAATACCAACTTTTGTCGCCAAGAAGCAGATTTTTGGATATTTAGGAATGGTTTATGCAATGCTCTCAATTGGAATATTGGGTTTTATTGTGTGGGCGCATCATATGTTTACGGTTGGGATGGATGTGGACACAAGAGCATATTTTACTGCCGCAACTATGATTATTGCTGTGCCAACTGGAATAAAAGTGTTTAGTTGGTTGGCCACTATTTTTGGGGGGACTTTGAGATTAGACACTCCTATGCTTTGGGCAATGGGGTTTGTTTTTTTGTTTACATTGGGTGGTTTAACTGGGGTTGTATTGGCCAATAGTTCTTTGGATGTTGTTTTGCATGACACATACTATGTTGTAGCCCATTTTCATTATGTGCTTTCTATGGGGGCGGTGTTTGCTATTTTTGGTGGCTTTTATTATTGAGTGGGTAAAATAACGGGGTATTGTTATAATGAGCTATATGGCAAAGCCCATTTTTGGTTAATGTTTATCGGTGTTAATTTGACCTTTTTCCCTCAACACTTTTTGGGCTTGACAGGTTTTCCGAGACGATACTCTGATTTTGCAGATTGTTTTGCTGGTTGAAATTTGGTTAGCTCTTTAGGCTCTACTATTTCAATAGTAGGAGTTGTTTTTTTTATATATATTATTTATGATATATATGTTTGAGAAGAGGAGTTTATTGATTGAATGGAAGACCAGGGGGAAAGTTGGGCTTCTTTAGAGTGGGCTCACGTTTCTCCTCCTTTATTTCACACTTATGAGGAGTTGCCTTTTGTATGGGAGACTATAAAAGGGGAGGAGTTTTTAAAGAATAGGCATAATTAAATTTTGAGGTGTTAAACAACTGATTAGTTTTATGAATGAATTAGGACGGGCGTTAGTAATTGACGGAATATTTGTTTGTGCTGGGGGTAACGATTACTAAAGTAATTTTGTAAATAGTTTTCTTTTTCATGTTTATTTTTAGGACACCCTTGAAGTTGTGGGCGGGGCCTCTGCCCATTATTTCAGGGGTGGAAGAGGGGGGGGGA